ATCACCTCTGTCTACTATTTAGGAAGAATGCCGTCACCTACAGTCACTAAGAAACTGAAAGAGAAAGAAACTTCAGAAACGGAAGAGGGGGAAGAAAGAAAGGAAGAAAGCGATGTGGAAACAACTTCCGAAACGAAGGAGACTAAACAGGAACAAGAGGGATCCAACGAAGAAAACCCTTCCCTTTGCTCGGAAGAAAAGGAGGATCTGGACAAAATAGATGAAACGGAAGAGACCCGAGTGAATGGAAAGGAAAAAACAAAGGATGAATTTAACTTTCAAGAGGCACGCTATCAAGATAGCCCAGTTCATGAAGATTATGATCTGGATACCCATCAAGAGAATTTTGAATTGGGAAGACTGAAAGAAAAGAAAAATAAAAGTTATTATTGGTTTTGGGTTGAAAAAACTTTTGTCACTTTTTTTTTCGATTATAAACGATGGAATCGTCCATTACGATATATAGAAAATGATCAATTAGAAAATGCTTTACGCAATGAAATGTCACAATTTTTTTTTTATACATGTACAAGTGATGGGAAACAAAAAATATCCTTTATGTATCCTCCTAGTTTATCGACATTTTCAGAAATGCTAGAACGAAGAATTTCTTTGTACATAAGAGAAAAAATATATGACGAAAATCTTTCTAATTCTTGGATTTATACCAATGAAAAAAAAAAGTTAAATTTGAATAATGAATTGATAAATCGAATCAAAATTATAGAAAAAAATGAGGGATCTCCTAGTCTGGATAGGCTTGAAAAAAGAACCATATTATGCGATGATGAGAATAAAAAAAAATGCTTGCCAAAAGCATATGATCCTTTTTTCAACGGACCTTGTCGAGGAACACGAAAAAAACTCTATTCACATGCAATCATGAATCATTTAATTACTTATACAAATACAGAAGATTTAGTAGAAATTTTTTGGATAAATAAGATTCATGATCTACTTCTTAATGATTCCTTAGGAATTTACCGTCAATCATTTTTAAAAAAAACGGAAAAGTCCTTCATCTCAATTGATGAATTATCTTCTGAGTGCGGACACATTTTTAATTTTGAAAAATGTCCTTTATTGACAGAAGCAAAAATAATTGATTCAGAAAGTCAAGCAAAATCTTTGCAATTTGTATTCGATGTAATTACAAAAGATCAAAAAACAAAGAAAAAGAAAGATATTGGAATTAAAATAAAAGAAGTCAGTAAAAAGGTGTCTAGATGGTCATACAAATTAACCGAGGATTTGTTGGAAGAAGAGGAAAAAGAAAATGAAAAAGAATTAGAAGAAGAATTAGAAGAAGAAGAGCATGAGATTCATTCAAGAAGAGCCAAACGTGTTGTAATTTATAACGATAATGATCAAAATACCAATTCTATTTCTAGTACTAAGAATGCTAGTAACAATGAGAAAAATGATAATAAAACGGAAGAGGAAGAGGAAGAGGTAGCTCTGATACGTTACTCCCAACAATCGTGTTTTCGTCGCAATCTAATCAAAGGATCCATGCGCGCTCAAAGACGTAAAACAGTTATTTGGGACCTCTTTCAAGTAAATGCGCATTCCCCACTTTTTTTGGACCGTATATACAAAACATCTTTTTTTTATTCTTTTCATATTAATGAAATGAAGAATCTTATTTTGAGGAATTGGATGGGTAGAGAACGAGAATCTGAATTTAAAATTTTAGATTCCCATTTTGAAAATGAAGAGACAAAAGAAGAAAAGGATAAAAAAGAACGTATAGAAATATCAGAAGCTTGGGATACCTTTGTATTTATTCAAGCAATAAGAGGTTTAATGTTAGTAATCCAATCTTTTTTTAGAAAATACATTATATTGCCTTCATTTATAATAGCTAAAAATATTTTACGTATGTTATTATTTCAATTCCCCGAGTGGTACGAGGATTTGAAGGAATGGAATAGAGAAATGCATATTAAATGCACCTATAATGGTGTTCAATTATCAGAAACAGAATTTCCCCAAGATTGGTTAACAGACGGCATTCAGATAAAGATTCTATATCCTTTCTGTCTAAAACCTTGGCGAAAAGCTAAGGTACGATCTCATCATAGAGATCGAGGAGATTCAAAATATAAAAACAAAAATTTTTGTTTTTTAACAGTCTGGGGAATGGAAGCAGAACTTCCCTTTGGTTCTCCCCGAAAACGACCTTCTTTTTTTGAACCTATTTATAAAGAACTCAAAAAAAGAAATAGAAGGGTAAAAAATAAGATTTTACAAGTTATAAACTTTTTGAAGGAAAGAATAAAATCCTTTATATTTATAAAAGTTAGAAAAGAAAAAACAAAATGGGTCACTAAAATATTTATAGTTATCAAACTCATAATGAAAAAATTGGAAAAAATAAATCCAATTTTTTTATTTGAGTTGAGGAAAGAAAAAGTATATGAAATGAAGGAAAACGAAAAAGATTTACAAAAAAATAAAAAGATTCTTCGCGAATCATCTGTTCGAATTCGACCAAAAAATTGGTTAAATTATTCACTAATAGAAAGAAGAATGAAAGATCTTTCTGATAAGACAATAAAAATCAGGAATCAAATAGAACGAAACGAAAAAGAAAAAAAAAAAGATATAGTTATAATTTATGATAATAAAAGGCCGGAATCTTTGAAAATCTTAAAAAGGAAAAATATCCGATTAATGCGTAAATCGCACTACTTTATAAAATCATTCATTGAAAAAATATACATAGATATTTTACTATGTACCATTAGCATTCCTAAGATCAATGCAAAACTTTTCTTTAAATCAAAAAAAAATATCTTTAATAAATCCATTTACAACAATAAAAGAAATAAAGAACAAGAAGGAATTGATGAAACAAATCAAAATACAATGAAGTTTAATTTTGGTTTGACTATAAAAAAGTTGTTTTCAAATACTTATAGTACTGAGAATAGGAATCCAAATTCCGATACTTATTGGAACTTATCTTCCCTATCTCAAGCATATGTATTTTACAAATTATCACAAACCCAATTACTTAATAAGGATCGCTTGAGACCTGTATTTCAATATAAAGGAAACTCTCCTTTTTTTAAGGAAAAATTAAAAGACTCTTGTATGATAATGATACACGGAATATTTGATTCCAAATCAAGACATAATAAAATTCATTCGTATGTAATGAACGAATGGAAAAACTGGTTAAAAGGTCATTATCAATACGATCCATCTCAAAAAAAATGGTCTCGATTAGTAACTAAAGAATGGCGAAATAGAATCAATCAACGCTGTATGATTCAAAACCAAAACAAGGAATCAATCCAATTGGATTTATATAAAAAATACCAATTCATTCATTCCATGAAAAAAAATAACTATGCAGCGGATTCTTTTATGAGTCAAAAAGAAAAATGGAAAAAAAATCACAGATATGATCTTTTATCATATAAATACATAAGTCCTCCTAATTCATATATTTCTGGATCAACATTAGAATTTGAAATAAACGGGGATCGAGAAATTCCATATCATTTCAATACATCGAAACCCGAATCATTTTATGTATTAGTAAGTATACCTAGTAATAATTATCTAGAAAAAGGATATATTATTGATAGGAATATAAATTTGGATAGAAAATATTTTGATTGTAGAATTCCTCATTTTTGTTTTAGAAAGAATATTGAGATCTGGACCAATGCACATATTGGCATGACGATTCATAAAAATACTAAGACTGAAATTAAAAATTTAAAAAAAATGAAAAAAAAAGATCTTTTTTCTACTACGGTTCGTCAAGACATCAAACCATGCAATCAAAAAAGAAACTTTTTTGATTGCATGGGAACGCATCAAGAGGGGTTCTCTGATACTGCATCAAATCATAATACTATATCCAATCTCGAATCTTGGTTCTTCCCAGAATTTGTGCAACTTTTTAACATATATAAGATTCAACCTTGGATCATTCCAATCAAATCACTCTTTTTTCATTTTAATAAAAATGAAAAAATAAATATAAATACAAAGAAAAATCCTCATGAATCGTCTAATAAAAAAGATCTTGAATTAGTAAATTACAAGCAGGAAGAACAAGAACAACAGGATCAAGGAAATCTTATATCGAATCTACGAAAACAAGAGAATAAAAAAGCTGTTGAAGAAGATTACGCAAGATTAGACATAGAAATTAAAAAGGGTAGAAAAAAAAAAAAATCTCAATATAAGAGAAAAAAACAAACGGAACTAGATTACTTTTTGAAAAAATATTTCCTTTTTCAATTAAGATGGGCTGATCCCTTGAATCAAAGAATAATGAACAATATTAGGGTATATTGTCTCCTACTTAGATTGATAAACCCAAAGGAAATTGCCATATCCTCGATTCAAAGAGGTGAAATAAATCTAGACGAAATGCTAATTCAAAAGGAGCTAGTTCTTACAGAATTGATAAGAAAGGGAATATTTATTATTGAACCAATTCGTCTATCTATAAGAAGGGACGGAAAATCTATTGTATATCAAACTATGGATATTTCATTGGTTGAGAAGAAGAAGCACCAAACAAATAGAAAATACGCAAAAAAAAGACATATTGAGAAAGAGGGGTTTGAAAAATCCATTCCACGATACAGCCACTTATTTTTTAGTGAAGACAAAAATCATTATGATTTCCTTATTCCTGAAAATATTCTATCTCCTAGGCATCGGAGAGAATTTCGAATTCTAATTTGTTTCAATTCACGGAATTGGAATGTTTTGGATAGAAATCCAAGATTTTGCAATGAAAAGAAAATAAAAAACTGTGGACAATTTTTGAATCAGAACAAGCATATTAACACCGATGCAAAAAATTTAATGAAATTCAAATTGTTTCTTTGGCCCAATTATCGATTAGAAGATTTAGCTTGTATGAATCGTTATTGGTTTGATACCAATAACAGCAGTCGTTTCAGTATGTCAAGAATACATATGTATTCACAATTCAGAATGAATTCAATTCAAATGCAAAATTAAAAAATTTTTATTTTGATATTTTTTTTATATTTTCTAGTGGATTTCCTACATATCGTGTGACATATTCTGTAGATGAAAGCCGAAATATATAGACTGTATAACATTAGAATTTCTAACACATGATGCTGATTTCATAGTGTATCCATTTTCACTAGGAGTAGCAGAACCTTTTTAGTTTAAGTAAAACTAAATCGTTCTATTTCGTGAATGCATATATTTATCAGACCCTTTTTATCCAATATCCAAATCCAATTTCGATTTATACTAGATGAAAATAACTGTCATAATAAATCTTATTATTTTTCCTGATCGGTAAAATTCACAGAAAATAAAAATTTTAATTTATTTTATGGTCAAAAATTCATTTATCTCAGTTATTCCACAAGAAGAAAAAGACGAAAATAGTGGGTCTGTTGAATTTCAAGTATTCCATTTCACCAGTAAGATACGGAGACTTACTTCACATTTAGAATTGCACAAAAGAGATTTTTTATCACAAAGGGGTCTGCGAATAATTCTGGGAAAACGTCAACGATTATTGACTTATTTGTCAAAGAAAAATAAAGTGCGTTATAAGAGATTAATGGATCAGTTAGATATTCGGGAACCAAAAACTCGTTAATTTAAATTAAATTTATTATTAGCCTTGTTATTTTTTTTTTTTTATTAATTATTTATATTATATTTAATTATTTTCTAATAATTAGAATAATTGATAATAATTATTTAATATTTAATAATATAATAGTTTTATTTTAGATTTATATTATAGTTATTTTTTATATTATTTTTATATTATAGTTATAATATTAGAATATTCTTATTTTAATTTTTTTTTTTGATAGAATTTACATTTTATATATGACTATATGAATATGAATAGGATTATTTAGAATTACTAGAATTATACTAAATTCAATTTCAATTAGGATAAATTAGGATATATATATATGAAAAATGAAAATATAATATATTTAATATTAAGAAAATAAACATGATTCGTATGTACAACTCATATTTCATGGTTATTCAAACGTAAATCAAAGGATCTTGGCCCTTTCTCATAAACAGATTTTAAAATCTATTGATTCTATAAATTTTAAAAAATCATTGATTCGTCTGGTATCTACAATAGAAAATATATGATTTCCATCATTTTCTAATTAAAATTTTATCAGATCGAAAATCTTTTGTGTTCAAAACTTAAATTTATAGACCCAATGTCGCATTCAGTAAAAATTTATGATACATGTATAGGGTGTACCCAATGTGTACGAGCTTGTCCCACGGATGTATTAGAAATGATACCTTGGGACGGATGTAAAGCTAAGCAAATTGCTTCCGCGCCAAGAACCGAGGATTGTGTAGGTTGTAAGAGATGTGAATCCGCTTGCCCAACGGATTTTTTGAGTGTCCGTGTTTATTTATGGCATGAAACAACTCGCAGCATGGGTCTTTCTTATTGATATGTAACAAAAAACTCCCCTTGAATCATTTGATTCCTCTTTACCGAGAAAACTCCGTACTCGAGAAAAGAAAATAAAAATATATTATTCTTCTCCCGAGCACGGAGTTTTCTGGTCAAAATTTATCTTGTCTTTATCACGAGTTATTTTACTTGGTTAACAATACTTCTGGTTTTGCCGATATTTGCGGGTTCTTCAATTGTCCTTTTCCTTCATAAAGGAAATAAGGCGTATAGGAGGGATACTATATGTATATGTATCCTGGAGCTCCCTCTAATGACCTATGTATTTTGTTCCAATTGGACGATCCATTAAACCAATTGAAGGAAGATTCTAAATGGATAAATATTTTTTTATTTTCACTGGAGACTGGGAATCGATGGACTTTCCATAGGACCCATTTTACTGACAGGATTTATCACTTGAACCAACAAACATTAGATTTCGAAAAATTAGCTAATCAATCATATCCCACAGCAGTGGAAATAATATTCCATTTTGGTTTTCTTATAGCTTATGCTGTCAAATCGCCGATGATACCCCTACATACATGATTACCAGATACCCACGGGGAAGCGCATTACAGTACATGTATGCTTCTAGCTGGAATCTTATTAAAGATGGGAACATATGGATTGATTCGGATCAATATGGAATTGTTAGCTCACGCTCATTCTAAATTCTCTCTCTGGTTGATCATAGTAGGAATAATACAAATCTTTTATGCAGCTTCAACATCTCTTGGTCAACGCAATTTTAAAAAGCATATTGCCTATTCTTACGTATCTCATATGGGTTTCATAATTATAGGAATTGGTTCTATAACTGGCATGGGACTCAATGGAGCCATTTTACAAATACTCTCTCATGGATTGATCGGTGCTGCACTTTTTTCTTAGCAGAAACGAGTTGGGATAGAATACGTTTTGTTTATCTCGACGAGATGGTGGGGAATATCTATCCCAATGGAAAAAATATTGATATTTACCATGTTTAGTAGTTTCTCGATGGCTTCTCTTGTATTACCAGGAATGAGTGGTTTTGTTGCAGAATTCTTAGTCTTTTTTGGAATAATTACTAACCAAAAATATCTTTTCATGCCAAAAATGTTAATTACTTTTGTAATAGCAATTGGAATGATATTAACTCCTATTTTTTTATTGTCTATGCTACGTCATATTTTCTATGAATACAAGCTATTCAATATACCAAACTATAAATTTTCATATTCTGGACCGCGAAAACTATTTCTTTCGATCTGTATCTTTCTACCTGTAATAGGAATTGAGATTTATCCTGATTTCGTTCTTCCGTTATCGGTTGACAAGGTACAAGTTATATTAGCTAATAATTTTTATTATTTTTATAGAAATATAGATACTAATTCTTTTTATAGCTTAGAAAATTCTAATTAATTAGAAGGAAAGTCTTATAATTCTTTGACTTTCATCTTTTCACGATTCTTCATTGTACAATGAAAAAAATGAAGAGTGAATTAGAATTGTAATGAAATACATCTAGAGTTTTTGAGAACCATTTGAATAATTCCTCCATTCAAACGGTTTTCAAAAACTCGCACAAATACTCATTGTCTATCAGACGATGTTTTTATGTGTTCTTCATGTAGTTTATTTTATTCAATTAGATATAAATGGGAATGAACCATAACTATGGAACCCGATTCCTAATAGATTGATCCCAAAATAGCATATCCAAATTAGGAGAAATCCTATAGAAGCCACAAATGCCGAATTTGTGCCTTGGTCTTGCAATTTTTTATTTGTTCTAATATGTAAATAGATTGCAAATATGGTCCAAGTAATAAATGCCCAAGTTTCCTTAGGATCCCAATTCCAATAAGAACCCCATGCTTCATTAGCCCATACTGCTCCAGAAAGAATGCCTATGGTTAAAAAGGTAAACCCTAAACTAATGACACGATAACTCCAATAATCCAAACGCTGAATTAATTGATATTTGTAAAAATTTAGAAATGAGAGAAAAGAAGTCTTTTTAAATACACTTTCTTTTTCGTTCAAATATTCTATCGTACCAACAAAGAAAAATGACTTCCTTAAGCTTATAAAATTCTTGTTAAAAAAAAAATCGATATTTTTTCTTTATAATAATTTAATAATTTAGACACCTAACATCTTAGTATCTTAGTATAATTAAATATTAAAATTTTTAGTTGTCTTATCCTAATTATGCTTTTATATTTTTAAAAGTACAATTAATAGGAAAGAAAAAACCTTCTCACGAATTCAATTTCAATATCAATAATATAAAGTTATAATTAATTAAATGAAATATATAATTAATAAAATTAAATAAAATGTAAAATGTATAATAAATGTATAATATATAATAATTAAAATATAATATAATAATTAAATATATAATATGATTATGATATATAATAATATATGTAATAATATTCTTATTATAATATATATTATTATAATATATATATAATATAGATATAATAGATATATAATATAATAATAAATATTAATTTATAATTATATATAATTATAAATAATTATAAAACAATAATAAAATAAAAAAAGCTAGGTTTCTATTATAGTTATAGTTTATAATACATAAATGGAAAAGTTTATTATGAAAACTGAACTTACGAAAATACTAACTGAATATTCTTGATATTGAACTTGAACATTTCCATATGAATGGAAATGCATTTTGCTTCATTGTTTCCTAAACTCTATTGAATATAGACAATTCAACATGAATTTATTATTATTCTTTCAGGTAAGCCGCCATGGTGAAATTGGTAGACACGCTGCTCTTAGGAAGCAGTGCTAGAGCATCTCGGTTCGAGTCCGAGTGGCGGCATAAAATTATATATATTATATATAAAATTATATATTATTATTTAATATAATTATAATTATTTTTAATAATTATATTTTCCCTTAACATTAGATTGTATTTATGTAAGATTATAAAGTAAGATTATAAAATTTATAGATATTTTATATATTTACATTTAGATTTATGTTTTATAGATTATAGATTTAGGATCTATTAATTTATTATAGTTCAATTATGTATCTCTTTATATTTTATATTTATTTTTTATTAAATATTAAAGAATATTGATATTGAATTTTAATTCGTTTTTTATTTATTTATTTTTCAAAGTTATGCTCTTATATTATTGATATTGATGGAATCGCTATAGGTAATGACTAATAAAGAGTAATCCATTTTGAACAATATATGTCTTTCACATACAACGATAAAAATGAGTCACCTATCTTTGAATGGCAGTTCCAAAAAAACGTACTTCTATGTCAAAAAAGCATATTCGTAGAAATCCTTGGAAAAAAAAAGGCTCTTTAGCGGCAGTAAAAGCTTTTTCTTTAGCTAAATCTGTTTCTACCGGACAGTCAAAAAGTTTTTTATTGGGACAAAAAAACGTTTTTAAAAATCTTAATTGATATGTCTCAAAGAACTTCAAATTTTATATTTTTGACTTGGAAGACAAATAATTGACATTTACTAATGTATTATTAATGTATATTGTATTTTTTATTTTTTTTTTAATATTTATTTTAATCTCCAATTTCAATTATTTATTATTTAATAAGGACCCTTTTTTATGTTTATGATATTTGTGACCTTAGAACATATATTAACTCATATTTCCTTTTCGATCATCTCAATTGTGATTATGATTCATTTGATGAACTTATTAGTCTATGAAATAGAAGGATTGCGTAATTCGTCAGAAAAGGGGATGATAGCTACTTTTTTCTCTATAACAGGGTTTTTAGTTATTCGTTGGATTTCTTCAGGACATTTTCCCTTAAGTAATTTATATGAATCATTAATCTTCCTTTCGTGGAATTTCTCTATTATTCATATGATTCCATATCTTGGGAATCATAAAAATTATTTAAGCACAATAACTGCACCAAGTGCCATTTTTACCCAAGGTTTTGCCACGTCAGGTCTTTCAATTGAAATGCATCAATCCGCAATATTAGTACCTGCTCTACAGTCTCACTGGTTAATGATGCATGTCAGTATGATGCTATTGAGCTATGCAGTTCTTTTATGCGGATCATTATTATCAGTTGCTCTTATAGTGATTACATTTCGAAAAAATATCGATTTTTTTTTTAACAAGAATTTTATAAGCTTAAGGAAGTCATTTTTCTTTGTTGGTACGATAGAATATTTGAACGAAAAAGAAAGTGTATTTAAAAAGACTTCTTTTCTCTCATTTCTAAATTTTTACAAATATCAATTAATTCAGCGTTTGGATTATTGGAGTTATCGTGTCATTAGTTTAGGGTTTACCTTTTTAACCATAGGCATTCTTTCTGGAGCAGTATGGGCTAATGAAGCATGGGGTTCTTATTGGAATTGGGATCCTAAGGAAACTTGGGCATTTATTACTTGGACCATATTTGCAATCTATTTACATATTAGAACAAATAAAAAATTGCAAGACCAAGGCACAAATTCGGCATTTGTGGCTTCTATAGGATTTCTCCTAATTTGGATATGCTATTTTGGGATCAATCTATTAGGAATCGGGTTCCATAGTTATGGTTCATTCCCATTTATATCTAATTGAATAAAATAAACTACATGAAGAACACATAAAAACATCGTCTGATAGACAATGAGTATTTGTGCGAGTTTTTGAAAACCGTTTGAATGGAGGAATTATTCAAATGGTTCTCAAAAACTCTAGATGTATTTCATTACAATTCTAATTCACTCTTCATTTTTTTCATTGTACAATGAAGAATCGTGAAAAGATGAAAGTCAAAGAATTATAAGACTTTCCTTCTAATTAATTAGAATTTTCTAAGCTATAAAAAGAATTAGTATCTATATTTCTATAAAAATAATAAAAATTATTAGCTAATATAACTTGTACCTTGTCAACCGATAACGGAAGAACGAAATCAGGATAAATCTCAATTCCTATTACAGGTAGAAAGATACAGATCGAAAGAAATAGTTTTCGCGGTCCAGAATATGAAAATTTATAGTTTGGTATATTGAATAGCTTGTATTCATAGAAAATATGACGTAGCATAGACAATAAAAAAATAGGAGTTAATATCATTCCAATTGCTATTACAAAAGTAATTAACATTTTTGGCATGAAAAGATATTTTTGGTTAGTAATTATTCCAAAAAAGACTAAGAATTCTGCAACAAAACCACTCATTCCTGGTAATACAAGAGAAGCCATCGAGAAACTACTAAACATGGTAAATATCAATATTTTTTCCATTGGGATAGATATTCCCCACCATCTCGTCGAGATAAACAAAACGTATTCTATCCCAACTCGTTTCTGCTAAGAAAAAAGTGCAGCACCGATCAATCCATGAGAGAGTATTTGTAAAATGGCTCCATTGAGTCCCATGCCAGTTATAGAACCAATTCCTATAATTATGAAACCCATATGAGATACGTAAGAATAGGCAATATGCTTTTTAAAATTGCGTTGACCAAGAGATGTTGAAGCTGCATAAAAGATTTGTATTATTCCTACTATGATCAACCAGAGAGAGAATTTAGAATGAGCGTGAGCTAACAATTCCATATTGATCCGAATCAATCCATATGTTCCCATCTTTAATAAGATTCCAGCTAGAAGCATACATGTACTGTAATGCGCTTCCCCGTGGGTATCTGGTAATCATGTATGTAGGGGTATCATCGGCGATTTGACAGCATAAGCTATAAGAAAACCAAAATGGAATATTATTTCCACTGCTGTGGGATATGATTGATTAGCTAATTTTTCGAAATCTAATGTTTGTTGGTTCAAGTGATAAATCCTGTCAGTAAAATGGGTCCTATGGAAAGTCCATCGATTCCCAGTCTCCAGTGAAAATAAAAAAATATTTATCCATTTAGAATCTTCCTTCAATTGGTTTAATGGATCGTCCAATTGGAACAAAATACATAGGTCATTAGAGGGAGCTCCAGGATACATATACATATAGTATCCCTCCTATACGCCTTATTTCCTTTATGAAGGAAAAGGACAATTGAAGAACCCGCAAATATCGGCAAAACCAGAAGTATTGTTAACCAAGTAAAATAACTCGTGATAAAGACAAGATAAATTTTGACCAGAAAACTCCGTGCTCGGGAGAAGAATAATATATTTTTATTTTCTTTTCTCGAGTACGGAGTTTTCTCGGTAAAGAGGAATCAAATGATTCAAGGGGAGTTTTTTGTTACATATCAATAAGAAAGACCCATGCTGCGAGTTGTTTCATGCCATAAATAAACACGGACACTCAAAAAATCCGTTGGGCAAGCGGATTCACATCTCTTACAACCTACACAATCCTCGGTTCTTGGCGCGGAAGCAATTTGCTTAGCTTTACATCCGTCCCAAGGTATCATTTCTAATACATCCGTGGGACAAGCTCGTACACATTGGGTACACCCTATACATGTATCATAAATTTTTACTGAATGCGACATTGGGTCTATAAATTTAAGTTTTGAACACAAAAGATTTTCGATCTGATAAAATTTTAATTAGAAAATGATGGAAATCATATATTTTCTATTGTAGATACCAGACGAATCAATGATTTTTTAAAATTTATAGAATCAATAGATTTTAAAATCTGTTTATGAGAAAGGGCCAAGATCCTTTGATTTACGTTTGAATAACCATGAAATATGAGTTGTACATACGAATCATGTTTATTTTCTTAATATTAAATATATTATATTTTCATTTTTCATATATATATATCCTAATTTATCCTAATTGAAATTGAATTTAGTATAATTCTAGTAATTCTAAATAATCCTATTCATATTCATATAGTCATATATAAAATGTAAATTCTATCAAAAAAAAAAATTAAAATAAGAATATTCTAATATTATAACTATAATATAAAAATAATATAAAAAATAACTATAATATAAATCTAAAATAAAACTATTATATTATTAAATATTAAATAATTATTATCAATTATTCTAATTATTAGAAAATAATTAAATATAATATAAATAATTAATAAAAAAAAAAAAATAACAAGGCTAATAATAAATTTAATTTAAATTAACGAGTTTTTGGTTCCCGAATATCTAACTGATCCATTAATCTCTTATAACGCACTTTATTTTTCTTTGACAAATAAGTCAATAATCGTTGACGTTTTCCCAGAATTATTCGCAGACCCCTTTGTGATAAAAAATCTCTTTTGTGCAATTCTAAATGTGAAGTAAGTCTCCGTATCTTACTGGTGAAATGGAATACTTGAAATTCAACAGACCCACTATTTTCGTCTTTTTCTTCTTGTGGAATAACTGAGATAAATGAATTTTTGACCATAAAATAAATTAAAATTTTTATTTTCTGTGAATTTTACCGATCAGGAAAAATAATAAGATTTATTATGACAGTTATTTTCATCTAGTATAAATCGAAATTGGATTTGGATATTGGATAAAAAGGGTCTGATAAATATATGCATTCACGAAATAGAACGATTTAGTTTTACTTAAACTAAAAAGGTTCTGCTACTCCTAGTGAAAATGGATACACTATGAAATCAGCATCATGTGTTAGAAATTCTAATGTTATACAGTCTATATATTTCGGCTTTCATCTACAGAATATGTCACACGATATGTAGGAAATCCACTAGAAAATATAAAAAAAATATCAAAATAAAAATTTTTTAATTTTGCATTTGAATTGAATTCATTCTGAATTGTGAATACATATGTATTCTTGACATACTGAAACGACTGCTGTTATTGGTATCAAACCAATAACGATTCATACAAGCTAAATCTTCTAATCGATAATTGGGCCAAAGAAACAATTTGAATTTCATTAAATTTTTTGCATCGGTGTTAATATGCTTGTTCTGATTCAAAAATTGTCCACAGTTTTTTATTTTCTTTTCATTGCAAAATCTTGGATTTCTATCCAAAACATTCCAATTCCGTGAATTGAAACAAATTAGAATTCGAAATTCTCTCCGATGCCTAGGAGATAGAATATTTTCAGGAATAAGGAAATCATAATGATTTTTGTCTTCACTAAAAAATAAGTGGCTGTATCGTGGAATGGATTTTTCAAACCCCTCTTTCTCAATATGTCTTTTTTTTGCGTATTTTCTATTTGTTTGGTGCTTCTTCTTCTCAACCAATGAAATATCCATAGTTTGATATACAATAGATTTTCCGTCCCTTCTTATAGATAGACGAATTGGTTCAATAATAAATATTCCCTTTCTTATCAATTCTGTAAGAACTAGCTCCTTTTGAATTAGCATTTCGTCTAGATTTATTTCACCTCTTTGAATCGAGGATATGGCAATTTCCTTTGGGTTTATCAATCTAAGTAGGAGACAATATACCCTAATATTGTTCATTATTCTTTGATTCAAGGGATCAGCCCATCTTAATTGAAAAAGGAAATATTTTTTCAAAAAGTAATCTAGTTCCGTTTGTTTTTTTCTCTTATATTGAGATTTTTTTTTTTTTCTACCCTTTTTAATTTCTATGTCTAATCTTGCGTAATCTTCTTCAACAGCTTTTTTATTCTCTTGTTTTCGTAGATTCGATATAAGATTTCCTTGATCCTGTTGTTCTTGTTCTTCCTGCTTGTAATTTACTAATTCAAGATCTTTTTTATTAGACGATTCATGAGGATTTTTCTTTGTATTTATATTTATTTTTTCATTTTTATTAAAATGAAAAAAGAGTGATTTGATTGGAATGATCCAAGGTTGAATCTTATATATGTTAAAAAGTTGCACAAATTCTGGGAAGAACCAAGATTCGAGATTGGATATAGTATTATGATTTGATGCAGTATCAGAGAACCCCTCTTGATGCGTTCCCATGCAATCAAAAAAGTTTCTTTTTTGATTGCATGGTTTGATGTCTTGACGAACCGTAGTAGAAAAAAGATCTTTTTTTTTCATTTTTTTTAAATTTTTAATTTCAGTCTTAGTATTTTTATGAATCGTCATGCCAATATGTGCATTGGTCCAGATCTCAATATTCTTTCTAAAACAAAAATGAGGAATTCTACAATCAAAATATTTTCTATCCAAATTTATATTCCTATCAATAATATATCCTTTTTCTAGATAATTATTACTAGGTATACTTACTAATACATAAAATGATTCGGGTTTCGATGTATTGAAATGATATGGAATTTCTCGATCCCCGTTTATTTCAAATTCTAATGTTGATCCAGAAATATATGAATTAGGAGGACTTATGTATTTATATGATAAAAGATCATATCTGTGATTTTTTTTCCATTTTTCTTTTTGACTCATAAAAGAATCCGCTGCATAGTTATTTTTTTTCATGGAATGAATGAATTGGTATTTTTTATATAAATCCAATTGGATTGATTCCTTGTTTTGGTTTTGAATCATACAGCGTTGATTGATTCTATTTCGCCATTCTTTAGTTACTAATCGAGACCATTTTTTTTGAGATGGATCGTATTGATAATGACCTTTTAACCAGTTTTTCCATTCGTTCATTACATACGAATGAATTTTATTATGTCTTGATTTGGAATCAAATATTCCGTGTATCATTATCATACAAGAGTCTTTTAATTTTTCCTTAAAAAAAGGAGAGTTTCCTTTATATTGAAATACAGGTCTCAAGCGATCCTTATTAAGTAATTGGGTTTGTGATAATTTGTAAAATACATATGCTTGAGATAGGGAAGATAAGTTCCAATAAGTATCGGAATTTGGATTCCTATTCTCAGTACTATAAGTATTTGAAAACAACTTTTTTATAGTCAAACCAAAATTAAACTTCATTGTATTTTGATTTGTTTCATCAATTCCTTCTTGTTCTTTATTTCTTTTATTGTTGTAAATGGATTTATTAAAGATATTTTTTTTTGATTTAAAGAAAAGTTTTGCATTGATCTTAGGAATGCTAATGGTACATAGTAAAATATCTATGTATATTTTTTCAATGAATGATTTTATAAAGTAGTGCGATTTACGCATTAATCGGATATTTTTCCTTTTTAAGATTTTCAAAGATTCCGGCCTTTTATTATCATAAATTATAACTATATCTTTTTTTTTTTCTTTTTCGTTTCGTTCTATTTGATTCCTGATTTTTATTGTCTTATCAGAAAGATCTTTCATTCTTCTTTCTATTAGTGAATAATTTAACCAATTTTTTGGTCGAATTCGAACAGATGATTCGCGAAGAATCTTTTTATTTTTTTGTAAATCTTTTTCGTTTTCCTTCATTTCATATACTTTTTCTTTCCTCAACTCAAATAAAAAAATTGGATTTATTTTTTCCAATTTTTTCATTATGAGTTTGATAACTATAAATATTTTAGTGACCCATTTTGTTTTTTCTTTTCTAACTTTTATAAATATAAAGGATTTTATTCTTTCCTTCAAAAAGTTTATAACTTGTAAAATCTTATTTTTTACCCTTCTATTTCTTTTTTTGAGTTCTTTATAAATAGGTTCAAAAAAAGAAGGTCGTTTTCGGGGAGAACCAAAGGGAAGTTCTGCTTCCATTCCCCAGACTGTTAAAAAACAAAAATTTTTGTTTTTATATTTTGAATCTCCTCGATCTCTATGATGAGATCGTACCTTAGCTTTTCGCCAAGGTTTTAGACAGAAAGGATATAGAATCTTTATCTGAATGCCGTCTGTTAACCAATCTTGGGGAAATTCTGTTTCTGATAATTGAACACCATTATAGGTGCATTTAATATGCATTTCTCTATTCCATTCCTTCAAATCCTCGTACCACTCGGGGAATTGAAATAATAACATACGTAAAATATTTTTAGCTATTATAAATGAAGGCAATATAATGTATTTTCTAAAAAAAGATTGGATTACTAACATTAAACCTCTTATTGCTTGAATAAATACAAAGGTATCCCAAGCTTCTGATATTTCTATACGTTCTTTTTTATCCTTTTCTTCTTTTGTCTCTTCATTTTCAAAATGGGAATCTAAAATTTTAAATTCAGATTC